GTAAATATTAAAATGATGTATATACACACACTTTGGGCATGTAAATATACCACTAGAGGTTTTCCTGTTTACGGGGGGTTTTCAGGAATGTTAATGATCTCAGGGGTTTAGGGGGGTAGGGGGGTTTTACCTCCAAAAACCTTCAAGGGGGTGTCTTAGGTATTTACGAGAAATTTTTGAACTTTATGCTCATGATATCAATAATGCTACTCTTTAGTAATAGTCTTTCACCATGGATACTATGTCTTTCAGGCAAGGAAATGTGCAACCTTGTCAACTGTTGACAGGTGCACTGTGAAATGCCAGATGAAAGGAAAATAAAAAAGAGAACCAGTGACCCTCTAGAAAGAACGCTCGGCATGGTGGGTTATCTCGCCATATGGGTTCCACCATTAACTTATGTCAGCGTCGATGAAAGTATGAGGAATGACACCAATCAATGGCCCTGAAATAGGAACCAAATGCCAGGAATAATTCACTAGGTGCGACCCCCACAATTATTGTCCCTCACCTTCATTAAACGAATGCCTTAAGAAATCAACTGATGGTCGGTTCTTACTACATTAAGATTTTGAAAGAATCATGTATGTTGAGACCTGGTATATCTTAACTCTTGGATGGAAGTGATCGGTCTTAAATCTCGCCTGTTTCTTAACAATTCTATTAAATTATGATTTACAATGCTTTGTATCTACCTTCGATGTTTGTAATTCTTGAATGGTCTAATTAATTAATGGTGATAATACATATATGTCCTAAAGCATTATTGATTATTTTAATATAATAATATGGTGAAATTACATATATGTACATGAAAATTTCAGAGAATAGTTTAATTTAGAATACTAGCTTTGGGAGTTAGTGGTAGGGGTTAAAATCCCCATTCTTTGAGCAAAAGAGGGGATTTTAACCCCTGGCATTCGGTTTACAAGACCGACGCTCTGGCTCTGAGCTACTAATGCAAGACCATCCAAGGGCTTTATTTTCTAGTCATCCAGTTAATGGAGTAATTACAAGGAAAAGCGCGAAGTAAAGCACGGATGCGATTTGGCCAATGATAATAAAAGGGTGTTCGACAGGTATGCCGCCGATTCATGTCAGAATTACGACGTTTGCGACAAGAGCTCAAAATAGGAACTGGGTGAGGGGGCGGAAGGTCAGGGCGCGTTGTTTAGAGGTATGTAGGATGGGGACGACTATAAGGATAAGAATTGATGCCAGTAAGGCAAGAACTCCTCCTAGTTTATTAGGAATTGAGCGTAAAATAGCATATGCAAATAAGAAGTATCATTCGGGTTTGATGTGGGGCGGTGTAACTAATGGATTTGCAGGGGTGAAGTTGTCGGGGTCTCCTAAAAGATTGGGGGTGAATAGTGCAAGTGCTGTTAGTGCTACAAGAACGACTATGAAGCCTACTAAATCTTTGTACGAGAAGTAGGGGTGGAAGGAGATTTTATCTGCATTAGAATTTAAGCCTAGTGGATTATTAGAGCCGGCTTCATGCAGAAATAGCAAGTGAATGATTGCTATCGCTGCAATGATAAATGGAAATAAGAAGTGAAATGCAAAGAATCGGGTAAGGGTTGCGTTGTCGACTGAAAAGCCCCCTCAAATTCATTGGACAAGGGTATTTCCTACATAGGGGACGGCTGAGAGTAGATTGGTAATAACCGTGGCACCTCAAAAAGATATTTGGCCTCAGGGAAGCACATAGCCTACGAAGGCTGTTATTATGACTAGCAGAAGAAGGACTACTCCTACATTTCAAGTTTCTTTTGAGAGGTAAGAGCCATAGTAGAGCCCTCGTCCAATATGAAGGTATAGGCAGATGAAAAAGAATGATGCACCATTAGCGTGTAAATTTCGAATTAGTCAGCCATAGTTAACGTCTCGGCAGATATGGGCAACTGATGAAAAGGCTGTGGCAATATCTGATGTATAATGTATAGCTAAAAACAGGCCTGTGAGGATTTGGGCTACTAAGCAGAGACCAAGTAGGGAGCCAAAGTTTCATCACACAGAAATATTTGAGGGGGTGGGGAGATCTACTACTGCGTCATTAGCAATTTTTAGTAGGGGGTGGGTTTTGCGGAGGCTTGCCATTATGGTTCTTATAGTTGAATAACAACGGTGGTTTTTCAAGCCATTAGTCCTGGTTAAAATCCTGGTGGGAATTATGACTTATATTATGTTCTTATTTTTATTTGGTTTAGTGGTAGGTTTAATAGCAGTTGCTGCTAATCCTTCTCCATATTTTGCTGCCCTAGGGCTAGTTGTGGTAGCTGGTTTAGGTTGTGGTGTTTTGGTGGGTCATGGGGGGTCTTTCTTGTCTTTAGTCTTGTTTTTAATTTATCTTGGGGGGATGTTGGTAGTGTTTGCTTATTCGGCAGCTCTTGCTGCTGAACCTTACCCTGAAAGCTGAGGAAGTCGTCCTGTAGTACTTTCGATAATGGTTTATGGGGCGGCGGTTATTTTAGCTTCAGGGGTATTTTGAGGCGGGTGATATGAGAGTTCTTGGTTGTCGGGGGAGGAGTTAGGGGAGTTTTTTGTATGACGGGGGGATGTAGGAGGTGTAGCATTGATATACTCGTTTGGGGGAGGAATATTAGTAATTAGTGCGTGGGTTCTTCTTTTAACACTATTTGTTGTGTTAGAATTAACGCGGGGTTTAAGCCGTGGGGCTCTCCGGGCAGTTTAGAGGACGAAGGTTAATGTGGCTAAGGCCAAGGTGAGGAGGAAGAGGGTGAGGTAAGTTTTAATTATGCCCTGTTGAATGTTACTTGTGGTTGAAATTAGGGGTGTGTTAAGGGAAGATGCGGCTTTTGGGCCTGTTTTTTCTAATCAGGTCTGATCTACTATCTGGCTTGCAATTATTTGGCCAAGTAAGAGGTTTATTTTTGGGGGGAGGCGATGGATAATTGTTGGGTAAAACCCTAACATATTGGAGAAGTGGTGGGTAGTCAAGTAAGGGGTTGGTTTAAACTGTTTGTTTGTTAGGGATGCAAGTTCTAGGGCTAGAAGTAGGCCTATAATAGTAACTGTCAGGGCTGCAAGTTTTAGTAAGGGGTGTATTGATATAACGGGTGTTTTTAAAGGTAGAATGTTAGAGGTGATAAGTAGTCCCGCAATAATACTTCCTCAGGCTAAACGTTTAATAGGGTTAATTACTGCCGGGTTGTTTTCGTTAATTGGGGAGAGTGCATTGAATCGTGGGTGGCCCATTGTTACAAAGTAGACTACACGGAGACTATAAATGGCTGTAAAGGAGGTTGCTAGGAGAGTAAGGGTCAGGGCTCAGGCGTTGAGGTGGGAGGTGTTCAGTGCTTCAATGATTGCGTCTTTAGAGAAGAAGCCTGCTAAGAAAGGGGTACCTGTTAAGGCTAGGCTTCCAATGGTGAGGCAGGAAGAGGTGAAGGGGGTAAGATGATTTATGCCTCCTATTTTTCGGATGTCTTGTTCATCATTAAGGCTGTGGATAATTGAGCCGGAGCATAGGAAAAGCATTGCTTTAAAAAAGGCGTGGGTGCAGATATGGAGGAAGGCGAGTTGAGGTTGGTTTAGTCCAATTGTTACTATTATTAGGCCCAGCTGGCTCGATGTGGAGAAGGCTACGATTTTCTTGATATCATTTTGGGTAAGGGCACAGGTGGCGGTAAATAAGGTGGTAAGGGCTCCTAGACATAGGCAGATTGTGAGAGCAGTCTGATTGTCTTGTATAAGAGGGCTTATTCGGATAAGGAGAAAGATACCGGCTACAACCATTGTGCTAGAATGTAGTAGGGCAGATACCGGAGTTGGGCCTTCCATGGCGGAAGGGAGCCACGGGTGGAGGCCAAATTGGGCGGATTTACCAGTGGCGGCAATAATTAAGCCAATTAATGGGTAGGTAAGGTCTATTTCTTTTGTAACTGAAAACATTTGTTGTATCTCTCAGGAATTTAAGTTTGTGGCCATTCAGGCTATGGCAAAGATCAGTCCAATATCCCCCACTCGATTATAGAGGACTGCTTGGAGGGCGGCAGTGTTTGCATCTGCTCGGCCATACCATCAGCCGATAAGAAGAAAAGATATAATACCCACACCTTCTCATCCAATGAAAAGCTGAAATATATTGTTAGCCGTGACTAAAATGATTATAGCGATTAGGAAAACTAGGAGGTATTTAAAGAATCGATTTATGAAAGGGTCCGAGTGTATATATCATGAGGCGAATTCAAGAATGGATCAGGTAACGTAGAGTGCTACAGGTGTAAAGATGATGGAGTAATGGTCAAATTTTAAGCTAATATTAATATCAAATATTAGGGTATTTATTCAGTTTCAATTAGTAATGATTGTCTCGGCCCCTTCGTTAAGAAAGAGGCAGAGGGGAAGTAAGCTGACGAGGAAGGCTAATTTAACGGCTGTTTTTACTTGCAGGAGGGCTCAGGTATTTACTTGCGGTTTAGGGTCTAGGGTAGTAAGGATGGGATAAATAAGAAGGGCAAAAATAATAATAAGGCTGGAGGTTATTATAATGGAAGTGGGGTGCATAGCTGCTACTTGGATTTGCACCAAGAGTTTTTGGTTCCTAAGACCAACGGATGAGCTGTTATCCTTTAGAAGCTCTGGCGAGCGAGCCCTGGGGTTCAACCAAGGTGGCGGAGATTAGCAGTCTTCGTTGCTAGCGAGCCTCTCTCGGTGGATAAGAGGATATTAGCCTCTATTTTTAGAATCACAATCTAATGTTTTTGTTAAACTATATCTACAGGCGGCCCATCCTCAGATTAATTCAGGTTTGAGGATGAGGAGTAGTAAGGGAAGAAGGTGAAGGGCTATAAGTAAGTGCTCTCGGGAATGGGAGGGTTCTAGGGCAAGTATGTGGGGTGGGAGTGGGCCTCGTTGGGTCATTAAAAATATGTAAAGAGAATAACCGGCGGTAATTAAAGTCCCGGCTCCTGTTAGGGCCAGGGTAAATCAGGATCAGTTAAATAGTGAAGTAATAATTATTAGTTCTCCTATAAGATTAGGTAAAGGGGGAAGGGCCAGATTTGCTAGGCTTGCAACAAACCATCAGGCTGTTATTAAAGGTAGTGCTATTTGAAGGCCTCGGGCCAGGAGTATTGTTCGGCTGTGGGTTCGTTCGTAATTAGTGTTGGCCAGGCAGAAGAGGGCTGAGGACGTTAAGCCGTGGGCAATTATAAGAATTAATGCGCCGGTAAATCCTCAGGGTGTCTGAATTAAGATGCCTCCTACGACAAGACCTATGTGACTTACGGATGAATAGGCAATGAGTGATTTAAGGTCCGTTTGGCGGAGACAAATGGAACCGGTCATAATTACTCCTCATAATGCGAAGATAATAAATGGGTAGCTTAATTCTTTGGTTAGGGGCTCTAAGATAATAAGTATACGTATTATTCCGTAACCCCCTAATTTTAAGAGTACTGCAGCAAGGACTATTGAGCCTGCAACTGGGGCTTCTACGTGTGCTTTGGGTAATCAGAGGTGTACACCGTAGAGGGGCATTTTGACTAAAAAAGCGAGTATGCAGCCCGCTCATCATAATTTGTCCGCATAGGTGTGGAGTTGAAGGGGGTCTGAGTATTGTAGGGTTAATAGGGAAAGAGTTCCTGTAGAATTTTGGAGCAGAAGTAAGGCGACCAGAAGGGGAAGGGACCCTGCTAGGGTATAAAATAGAAAGTAAGTGCCGGCGTTGAGACGTTCTGTCTGATTACCTCAGCGGGTAATGAGAATGAGTGTGGGGATTAGGGTGGCTTCAAATATAACATAGAATATGATAACTTCGGTAGCACTAAAGGCTATAATTAGAAAGAATTGTAAGGATGTTAAGATTGTAATATATATACGTTGTCGGTTGATTGGTTCAGTGGCTGTGTGACTCTGACTGGCTAGAATTATTAGGGGTAAAAGTCAGCAGGTTAGGACTAGAAGGGGTGTTGAGAGGAGGTCTGTGGCTATGTAAAGGCTCAAAGAGGACCATCCAGCATCAAATATGTGTTTTAATCAAGTTAAGCTAATGAGGGCAATAACTAGGCTATGTAGAAGGGAGGTGGGTCATAATCACTTGGCGGGGGAAAATCAGGCTGTTGGGACTAGCATTAAAGTAGGAATAAGAATTTTTAACATTGTAAGAGGTTAAGGCTTTGCAGGCGGTCGGTACCATGGGTTCGGGCGGTGGCTACAAGGAGGGCGAGGCCGGCACTTGCTTCGCAAGCTGAAAATGCTAGTAGAAGTATAGGGGATGCTGCGAAGTTGGTGGAGTTGAGTTGTAGTGTCCATAGGGAGAGGGCAATGAATAGGGAAAGTATTATACCTTCTAGACATAATAGGGCGGATAGGAGGTGGGTTCGGTGAAATGCTAGGCCTGTCAGTCCTAGAATAAAGGCTGATGAGAAGGTAAAGTGAACAGGGGTCATCAGGTGAATTATGGGCTTTAACCATAAGTTTTTGAGCCGAAATCAAATGTTTTTTTTAAACTAATTACCTATTCAGCTCATTCAAGCCCGCCTTGTAGTCACTCGTAGATCAGGCCGAGGGTGAGTAGAATTAGAACTGCTGAGGCTCAGAGAAAGGTAAGGAGTGGAGATGGGAGCTGGTCTCCTCACGGGAGAGGAAGGAGGAGGGCAATTTCTAGATCAAAGAGGAGGAAAAGAATGGCCACTAGAAAAAATCGTAGGGAAAATGGCAGACGGGCTGTTCCTAAGGGGTCAAAGCCGCATTCGTATGGGGAAAGTTTTTCATGATCGGGGTTTATTTGTGGTAATCAAAACGATACGATAGCCAGAATAGTAGAAAGAATAATTGTAATGGCAATAATTGTTGTGATTAAATTCATTATCTTTCCTTGGATTTTAACCAAGACCAGGTAATTGGAAGTCACTTATACTAACGTTAGTACTAGAAAGATTATGAGCCTCATCAGTAGATAGAGATATATAAGAAAAGTCATACGACGTCTACGAAGTGTCAGTATCAGGCGGCTGCTTCAAACCCAAAATGATGTTCAGATGTAAAATGGTATTGGATTTGGCGAAGGAGACAAACAGCTAAGAAGGTTGAGCCGATAATAACATGGAGTCCGTGAAAGCCGGTTGCTACGAAGAATGTGGATCCATAAACTCCGTCGGCAATTGTAAAGGGTGCTTCATAATATTCTATGGCTTGGAGGGCGGTAAAGTAGAAGCCGAGGAGGATTGTGAGGACGAGTGATTGAATTGCTTGTTTTCGTTCTCCTTCCATTAGGCTATGATGAGCTCAAGTGACTGTAACACCTGATGCAAGTAAGACGGCTGTATTTAATAACGGCACTTCAAAGGGGTCTAGAGTTGTAATACCTGTAGGGGGTCAGCATCCCCCTAATTCGGGGGTTGGTGCAAGGCTTGAGTGGTAAAAGGCTCAGAAAAAGCCGAGAAAAAAGAAAACTTCTGATGTAATGAAGAGGATTATACCATAACGAAGCCCTTTTTGAACGGGGGGCGTATGGTGGCCTTGAAATGTACCTTCTCGTACAATATCTCGTCATCATTGATATATGGTTAGTAAGAGAAGGATTAAGCCGAGTGTTATTAGGGTAGTTGAGTTGAAGTGGAATCAAATTGCAAGACCTGATGTCATTAATAGGGCGGCGACTGCACCTGTTAGGGGTCAAGGGCTGGGGTCTACTATGTGATATGCGTGTGCTTGGTGGGCCATTAGACGTTTTCTTGTAAATAAAGGCTTAAAAGGAGTACAAAGACATAGGCTTGAATTATTGCAACAGCAACTTCTAACAATGTTAGTAAGAACAGAAGTGTTGCTGTAAGGAGGGCTACTGTAGGTATTAGGGGGAGGAGAACAAATGCGGCTGTGGCAATTAGTTGAATTAAAAGGTGACCTGCTGTGAGGTTAGCTGTTAATCGTACTCCTAGGGCAAGAGGGCGAATGAAAAGACTAATTGTTTCGATAATAATAAGAACCGGGATTAGAAGGGTGGGGGTTCCTTCTGGTAGGAGGTGGCCTAGTGCAACTGTCGGTTGATTACGCATGCCAATAATTACGGTGGCGAGTCAAAGGGGGACGGCAAGACCTATATTAAGGGACAGTTGTGTTGTAGGGGTAAATGTGTATGGTAGAAGGCCTAGTATGTTTAATGTAATTAGAAATAGTATTAGGGATGTAAGGATAAGGGCTCATTTATGGCCTCCTAAATTTAAAGGTAGTAAAAGTTGTTGTGTAAATCGATTAATAAATCAGTTTTGTAAGGTAATTAGTCGATTATTTAGTCATCGAGCAGAGGGGGTTGGGAAGAGAATTCAAGGTAGGCTGAGAGCAAGGGCTATTAGTGGGATTCCTAGGAATGAGGGGCTCATAAATTGATCGAAGAAGCTTAATGTCATGGTCAGGTTCAGGGCTCTGTTTTAGGTTTTTCAGTGCTTTGAAGGGTAGGTTCGTTAGGGAAAGTATGGGCTAGTACTTTTGGGGGTAAAATGGTCAAGAAGATTAGTCAAGAGAAGACTAGAATAGCGAATCAAGGAGCAGGGTTAAGTTGAGGCATGTCACTAAGGGTGGTTGGGAAGCACCAATTTTTAGCTTAAAAGGCTAATGCTGAGGCCCTGTTTAGCTTCTTAGTGAGGCGTCTTCAAGTATTAGGGATGATCAATTTTCAAAGTGTTCTAGGGGGACGGCTTCAACTACGATAGGTATAAAACTGTGGTTTGCACCGCAGATCTCAGAGCATTGTCCGTAGAACACCCCAGGGCGAGATGCAATAAAGGCTGTTTGATTTAGTCGACCTGGGACTGCATCTATTTTAATCCCAAGGGCGGGAACTGCTCATGAGTGTAAGACATCTTCAGCAGACACTAAAACACGGATAGGGGATTCGACTGGGATTACTATGCGGTGATCTGCTTCTAGAAGGCGGAATTGTCCGGGAGCGAGGTCTTGTGTAGGGATTATATATGAATCAAAGCCAAGATCTTCATAGTCCGTATATTCATAGCTTCAGTATCATTGGTGTCCTATTGCTTTAATTGTTAGATGGGGGTCATTAATTTCGTCTATTAGGTAAAGGATGCGGAGGGAGGGGAGGGCAATTAGAATTAAAATAATTGCTGGTAAAATCGTTCAAATAATTTCAATTTCTTGGGAGTCTAAAATATACTTATTGGTTAATTTAGTTGAAACCATGGCAACAATAATGTAAAGTACCAGGGTACTAATTAAAAATACAATTATTAGGGCATGGTCGTGGAAATGGAGAAGTTCTTCTATAACAGGTGAAGCTGCATCTTGGAATCCTAGTTGTGAGGGATGTGCCATTATAACATAAGATACGCGGGGCTTTAACCCGCTATTCTGTCTTGACAAGGCAGTGTAATGGCAATTTTACTAGTATCTTATTAAGAAAGTGACAGAGTGGTTATGTGGTTGGCTTGAAACCAGCCTACGGGGGTTCAATTCCTCCCTTTCTCGATTAATTTGATTGGACTTGAACAAATGCGGGCTCTTCAAATGTGTGATAAGGGGGAGGGCAGCCGTGGAGTCACTCTACATTGGTTATGGTTAGCTCTACTGAGAGTACTTCTCGTTTGGCGGCAAATGCTTCTCAGATAATAAATAGGAATATAATTACGGCAATAAGAGAAATTAAAGAGCCGATAGAAGAGACCGTATTTCAAAGTGTGTAGGCATCCGGGTAATCGGAATATCGGCGAGGTATTCCTGCAAGTCCGAGAAAGTGTTGTGGAAAGAAGGTCAGATTTACGCCGACAAATATTACCCCAAAGTGGATTTTTGTTCAGGTACTATGTAGGGTATAGCCTGAAAATAGAGGGAATCAGTGTACAAAAGCTCCTATAATAGCAAATACAGCTCCTATAGACAAGACATAATGGAAATGGGCTACTACGTAGTATGTATCATGGAGTACAATATCTAAGGATGAGTTTGCCAGGACAATACCTGTCAGTCCTCCTACTGTAAATAAGAAGATAAAGCCGAGGGCTCATAGAAGAGGGGTTTCTCATTTAATGGACCCTCCATGAAGGGTCGCCAATCAGCTAAATACTTTTACTCCGGTTGGAATCGCGATAATTATTGTGGCGGATGTAAAATAAGCCCGGGTATCAACGTCTATGCCAACTGTAAACATATGGTGGGCTCAGACAATAAATCCGAGAAGGCCAATGGCCATTATTGCTCATACCATTCCCATATACCCAAAGGGTTCTTTTTTGCCTGAATAGTAAGCAACAATGTGAGAAATCATTCCAAAGCCTGGGAGAATAAGAATATAAACCTCGGGATGACCAAAAAATCAGAATAAGTGTTGATAAAGAATTGGGTCTCCCCCTCCTGCGGGGTCAAAGAATGTGGTGTTTAGATTTCGGTCGGTTAGAAGTATTGTAATGCCGGCTGCAAGGACTGGAAGTGATAGAAGGAGGAGAACAGCGGTGATTAATACTGCTCATACAAATAGTGGAGTTTGGTATTGAGAAATAGCAGGGGGTTTCATGTTAATAATTGTGGTAATAAAATTAATAGCCCCTAAAATTGATGAAACCCCTGCTAGATGTAATGAAAAAATGGTCAAATCAACAGATGCCCCTGCGTGGGCCAGGTTGCCTGCTAAAGGGGGATAAACTGTTCAACCAGTTCCAGCACCGGCTTCAACTCCTGAGGAGGCTAGCAGGAGGAGGAAGGAGGGGGGAAGAAGTCAGAAGCTCATGTTATTTATTCGGGGGAATGCTATATCGGGGGCCCCAATCATAAGGGGAACTAGTCAGTTCCCAAAGCCTCCAATTATGATTGGTATTACTATAAAGAAAATTATTACAAATGCGTGTGCTGTAACGATAACATTATAAATCTGGTCATCCCCAAGAAGGGCTCCTGGCTGGCTTAATTCTGCTCGGATAAGTAGGCTTAGGGCGGTGCCCACTATACCGGCTCAAGCACCAAATACTAAATAAAGGGTGCCGATGTCTTTATGATTAGTCGAGAAAAGTCAACGTGTGGTTGCCACAGGTAGGATGGCTGAGCTTTAAGCGGTGGATTGTAGCCCCATGTACAGAGGTTTGAGTCCTCTTCCTGTCAAGCTCCGAGGTGTTTTACATATTAGATTGCAAATCTAAAGTAGCAGATTAGTCGTCTGCCGGGGCTTTCCCCCGCCTATTTTGTGTCAGACTAGGCGGGGGAAAGTAGATGGATGCTCGCTGGTTTAGAGCGCTTAGCTGTTAACTAAGAGTTTGTAGGATCGAGGCCTGCCCTTCTAGTGAAGGCTTTAGCTTAATTAAAGTACCTGTTTTGCATACAGGAGATGTGGGTTAATGTCCCGCAAGTCTTACAGGGACTGGGAGATTCTCACTCCCGCTGAGGGCTTTGAAGGCCCTTGGTCTGAATGTTAGCCTAAGTCTCTTAGATGGTCAGAAGTGCTATTGTGGCGGGTGTTAGGGGGAGTAGGGCGAGGGTGGCTGTAAGGGAGATTGCTAGGGGCAGGGTGTTTTGCATGGAGTGAAGACGTCAGGGGGAGGTACCGGTTATGTTGTTGGGTGATATAGTTAGGGTTATGGCATAAGAAAGTCGTAGATAAAAATATAAGCTAAGGAGGGCGGATAATGCGGCTATGGTTGCTGTGGGAGCGAGGTCTTGTTTGGTAAGTTCTTGTAGGATAAGTCATTTTGGTATAAATCCGGTTAAAGGGGGGAGGCCCCCTAGCGATAGGAGTGCGAGAGGGGCCAGTGAGGTCAGTACAGGGGCTTTTGCTCAAGAGGTGGCGAGGGTATTAATATTAGTGGCTTGATTAAGTTTAAAGATAAGAAATGTTGAGAATGTTATAATAAAATATGTTAAGAGTGTAAGAAGTGTGATAGACGGAGAAAATTGTATAATTAGAATCATTCAGCCTAGGTGAGCGATTGATGAGTATGCTAAGATTTTCCGTAGCTGTGTTTGGTTTAGTCCGCCTCAGCCTCCAATAAGGGTGGATGCTAGTCCTAGAATAATTAGGATTGTGGTATTGGTTGGTTGAAGTTGGAGTAATAGGGCGAAAGGGGCTAGTTTTTGTCAGGTCGAAAGGATGAGTCCGGTGGTTAGGTCTAGTCCTTGGAGAACCTCTGGAAGTCATGAGTGAAGGGGGGCGAGACCTACTTTTAATGCGAGGGCGATTGTAATTATGGTAATAGGGAGGGGGTGGGATATTTGTTGAATTTCTCATTGTCCGGATAGTCAAGCATTAGTAGTGCTAGCAAACAGGAGTATAGCGGCTGCGGTGGCCTGGGTTAGGAAGTATTTGGTAGTTGCCTCTACTGCTCGTGGGTGATGGTGTTGTGCTATAAGGGGAATAATGGCTAGGGTGTTAATTTCAAGTCCCATTCAGGCAAGAAGTCAATGAGAACTAGCGAATGTGATTGTTGTTCCTAAGCCTAACCCAAATAGTAAAATTGCTAAAATGTAGGGGTTCATTAGTAAAGGAAGGATTTTAACCAACATGTTTGGGGTATGGGCCCAAAAGCTTATTTAGCTGACTTTACTAGGAAGTGGTGTAGTGGAAGCACTGAGAGTTTTGATCTCTCCAGGTAGGGTTCAAATCCCTTCTTTCTAAGGAGTTGGGGGGACTTTAACCCCCATGGTTCACTCTATCAAAGTGGCCCTTTAAGTTCAGGCACAACTCCGAGACTAAAGTTGAGGGGGTAGTCCTGCAAATGCGATAGGGAGGGCGAGGTGTCAGATTACCATGGCGAGGGTGAGTGGTAGAAAGTTTTTTCAGATTAGGTGCATTAATTGGTCATATCGAAATCGTGGGTAGGAGGCCCGCACTCACAAGAATATTATGGATAGGAGGGCTGCTTTAGTTATCAAATTTATTGCGGTGATTTCAGGGAGGGATGGAATGTGGGATGCTCCTAGAAATAGTGTGGCAGATAGTGTATTTATCAATAAAATGTTAGCGTACTCTGCTAAGAAAAATAGGGCGAATGGGCCTCCTGCATATTCAACGTTAAACCCAGAGACTAGCTCTGACTCTCCTTCTGTTAAATCGAAAGGGGCTCGATTGGTTTCTGCCAAAGTTGAAATATATCATATTGCAGCTAAGGGTCAGGCGGGGATAATTAGTCAGATACTTTCTTGGGCTACATTAAATGTTTGTAAGGTAAATCCTCCTGTAAAGATAATGATACTTAATAAAATTAATCCTAGGCTTACTTCGTACGAAATGGTTTGTGCAACGGCTCGTAGGGCCCCAATTAGGGCGTACTTTGAATTGGAGGCTCATCCTGAACCTAGAATTGAATAAACTGCCAGGCTTGAAAGGGCAAGGATAAATAAAATACCCAGGTTAAGGTCTAAGACGGGGTACGGTAGGGGTATAGGGGCTCAAAGCATTATAGCAAGGGTAAGTGCAAGCATTGGGGTTAGGAGGAAAAGAATAGGCGAGGAGGTGGAGGGCCGGACGGGTTCTTTAATAAAAAGCTTAACTCCGTCAGCAATTGGTTGCAATAAACCATAAGGGCCTACAATGTTGGGGCCTTTCCGTAGTTGCATATAACCTAGGACTTTTCGTTCGATAAGTGTAAGAAATGCAACAGCTAATAGGATGGGGACAATAAAGGCAAGGGGATTAATGATGTGTGTAACGAGTGTTGAAATCATAGTTAAGGAGAGGACTTGAACCTCTGTTGAAAGGGCTTAGGTCTTTTGCAATTACCGGGCTCTGCCACCTTAACATGCCGTTATCTCTGGCTTAAGGGGATATGCCCTTTTGCCTATTTTATTTGTTTTCATTAGGTAAGGGTGAGGCATACTTTGAGCAGGGGCCTCTTCTTTTCGGTCCTTTCGTACTAGGAAAGATCATTTCATAGATAGAAACTGACCTGGATTACTCCGGTCTGAACTCAGATCACGTAGGATTTTAATCGTTGAACAAACGAACCCTTAATAGCGGCTGCACCATTAGGATGTCCTGATCCAACATCGAGGTCGTAAACCCCCTTGTCGATATGGGCTCTAAAAGGGGATTGCGCTGTTATCCCTAGGGTAACTCGGTCCGTTGATCGGCAAAGCCGGATCTTATTGGTCAGAAGTTCTGTTTATTAGAGCGGGAGCTCTTAGTTCTAAGACAGGTGGTCTCAATCCACGTGGGGGTTTTATGGTCCCCCGCGGTCGCCCCAACCAAAGACATTAGGGCAGGCTTCATTTGGTTTTGTCCTTTGTTTAGGGATGTTTAACATGATCTGCTTTCGTGTCTAAAGCTCCATAGGGTCTTCTCGTCTTATGTTATAATTCCCGCTTCTGCACGGGAAGATCAATTTCATTGACTGGAAAGTGGAGACAGTTAAGCCCTCGTGGTGCCATTCATACAGGTCCCCATTTAAGAGACAAGTGATTGCGCTACCTTCGCACGGTCAAAATACCGCGGCCGTTAAACTTATCGTCACAGGGCAGGCGGGACCTCTTATTCTTTAGTCTTGCAAGAGGCGATGTTTTTGGTAAACAGGCGAGGCTTATGTTTGCCGAGTTCCTTCACTTTCTTTAAGTCTTTCCTTATTAGCATACCAGTGTGGGGTTAACGGTTAATTATTGAATGATTTTCTTGCTATTTAATGTATAATTCAGTACACTCTCTGGTTGGGGCCGTTAGGGTTCGGTGAGTAGTTCGTTCCGACTTACACTTATGCTGGGAGAGAGGCGGGGCTCTCTTATTACTCATATTAGCATAGTCACTCCCATGTTTGCATGGGATGGTCTATTAATATTAGGGGTTTAAGAATTATTTATCAGAATAAATAGGAAATTGTATATGTTTGAGCTTTAACGCTTTCTAATTGGATGGCTGCTTTTAGGCCCACCAAAACATTCTACCTTTTGGTCAATTATGATCTTTAACCTCCTAAAAAAGTTGTATCTTAAATCAAAGGGGCTGTACCCCCTTTGACTAACGCTCTTAGTTCCTTAATTATCAATTTAAATTAATATGTGCGGTGAGTGGAGGAGCTGAGAGGCTGAACTTATATCCAATTCATAGACAACCAGCTATAACTAAGTTCGGTAGGTCTGTCACCTCTACTTGAAGCTCTTCCCACTCTTTTGCCACAGAGATGGGTGTGCCCTATTATAGGCTGTCCTGAAGTAGCTCACTTAGTTTCGGGGCTTCAAACTAAAGGGCTCTTTGCTTGAGTATACTGGCTAAATCATGATGCAAAAGGTACGAGATCGAATCTCTGCTTTTTTATGCTTTACTGGGTTATTTCATTTCTCTTTCAGCATTCCCTTGCGGTACTTTCTCTATTGCTCCTATATCCTTTTCTATCTCCTATACTGGGGTGGAAAAATGATTTGTTTGGTGATTTGTAGTGTATTAGGGTTTATTTATATTGGTAGGTTGTTTTTATTGGGTTAGGCTAGCTGTTGGGCATCAGGGTAATCCGATTTGCACGGATGACTTCTCGGTGTAAGGGAGATGCTTTTCTGGCTTAGCTATACTCTGATTTTTCCAAGTGCACCTTCCGGTACACTTACCATGTTACGACTTGCCTCCCCTTTGCAGTTATATATATTTAGTTACTTGTTTTAGGGAGCTTGGGGAGAGTGACGGGCGGTGTGTGCGCGCTTCAGGGCCAGTTTCAGCAGGACACTCTATTTTCTGCTTACTGCTAAATCCTCCTTTGGATATATATTTCAATATATCGTTCGTGTTCACTGAGGAAGTGAATGTAGCCCATTTCTTCCCCTTTCATACGCTACACCTCGACCTGACGTTTTGGGCTATGCCAATTTTGCTTACTATAGGGCCTTCACAGGGTAAGCTGACGACGGTGGTATATAGGCGGGATAAACAAGAAAGGGTGAGGTTGAACGGGGGTTATCGGTTCTAGAACAGGCTCCTCTAGGGGGATCTAAAGCACCGCCAAGTCCTTTGGGTTTCAAGCTGATGCTCGTAGTACCCAGGCGGACAGATGTTGTATTCTACTGTCAATGTTTACGGCTAGGCATAGTGGGGTATCTAATCCCAGTTTGTGCCATGGCTTTCGTGGGTTCAAAATAAATAAAGCTACTTTCGTTATTGGTCTTTTTAACTTCGGATGCGTATAACAGCTTTGAAGGCTTTCGGCTTTAGTAAGTAATTATTTTTAACCACGCTTTACGCCGGTAACTAACAACTTGGGCCTCTCGTATAACCGCGGTGGCTGGCACGAGTTTTACCGGCCCTCTTAGCTTTAACTAAGTCAAGTTTTCACTTATGGCTTAATGTTTATCACTGCTGAATTCCCTTGAGGGTGTGGCTAAGCAAGGTGTCTTGGGCTAATTAAATAAGTGTGCCTGATACCGGCTCCTTGTTCCCGGGTGGGGGACTGTGGGGCATTCTCACAGGGGTGCGGATACTTGCATGTGTAAATTTAGCTAAAGTTGATAGTAAAGTCAGGACCAAACCTTTGTGCTTGCGGAGCTTTCTAGGGCTCATCTTAACATCTTCAGTGTCATGCTTTAAATAAGCTACGCTAGC